GTAGATTATAATTCCGTTCATTGGAAAACTTCCATAATCCCTTCCCAAACCAAACATGAATCTTTCGATTCATTTGGCTCTCACGCTCAATTACTTGGAAAATTCTCATAGCTTATTTTATGAATGTAATGAGCCTATCCTCTCTTCTTTATTCATAGTCCAATGTAATGCAAAACAAAAATATTTGGAGGACTCTTCTGACAAAATAAAAAATATGTAATTGTCAGCAAAGTTGTTTCTTTTTTTCTTTTCAGTTCAAATCCAAAAGATTTTTCTTATTTATACATTATTTATACATTAAGGCATAGGTCGTCGATTCAGCATTAGATAAAAGGGGGAAAATACTTATTTTTAGAATAAGCGGTTCAATTTATTTTATCAAGATGAGTGTCCTATATCGATAAAATATTTATTTGAAAACGATCTCTATATTAACATAGTGGTAGAAAGAGTACCGTGCTGTGTCTAGACTTCAAACGATTTGCTTTAACCATCTTAACAATCCCACATTATTGGTTGCTAGAGAATCAAAGTGGATTTGCCAATTAATCACGAAATGTGATGGTTCTTACATATAATTTATTAATTTCTTCATAAGTAATTCGAAAGATCATGCACCTTTCTTTCCTAGTTATAATGGAAAAGGGTACAGCTGGTTGGATCCAGCCTATTCTTGAAATAAACAACTCACACACACTCCCTTTCCAAAAAAGATCAATACACCAATCACTACACTTAGATTTATTGGATTTGTTGCTAAAATATCGGTATTAAATCCGAAACTCCCGGCAAATGGCCAGTGGCCTAAAGAAACGAAAGAATCGGTTACATTTTTCATATAATCTCCTCTTATATACTAAAAAATCGACCAAAGTTCTTTTTCTATCACTTTGCCCCTCTTTTTTTATTTATTCTTTTTTTTTTGAAATCGAGTCAAAAAATATTCGAGTTATAATTTATTTTATTTATAGTTATTTATATAGTTATTTATTTATAGTTATAAAGTATGAACTACCCCTTGCTTGTTTGAACACCACCATAAAAGACTTTCCCCTGTACTACGAACGGGACGGATGAAAGCGAATTGGTATACTAATTCCTCATCTGCAAATCATCCCTTCCCTAATGTAGGTTATTTTCTCAATGAATAAGAATTATAGGAGTGAAATCTTGATCTAATTTGAAAAAGCAAATGACAAGTCCACGGCAATAAAATAGGAAAAATACATATTTTTCCTGATTAAACAAAAGGATTCGCAAATAAAAGTGCTAATGCTACAACCAATCCATAAATTGTTAAAGCTTCCATAAAAGCTAGACTAAGCAATAGAGTACCTCGTATCTTTCCCTCTGCCTCGGGCTGTCTCGCGATACCCTCTACGGCTTGACCAGCAGCAGTCCCTTGACCAACTCCGGGTCCGATAGAAGCAAGCCCTACGGCCAATCCAGCAGCAATAACGGAAGCAGCAGAAATCAGTGGATTCATGATAAGTTCCTCGTACCAACAAAAAGAAATGGTTAATGATACAATCAACCAATGAATTATGACTTAATTATTCGGATTACTCTAGTCGAAGTAACTAAGAACTTCGAATTTAAGTATTTAAGTAATAATATTATTGAATTATCAGAACTACTTCGATATATCCTTTTTCGTTTCTATCCACAGAGTCTTCGCGAATCCATAGAATTCTCGTTTTTCCATTTCTTGTTTCCGAACTGTTATTTAAGAATTCTTTCATCTTTTCTTGATTTCATCTGTTTATTCAGGCAAGTCACAGTCGAAACGAGACGAAAGGACTTCTGTTATAACCCCCTACAGTAGTAGGGGAAATGAAATATATCTTTAATTCATATATAACTAGTCAATATCTAATATCACATATACATATCTTTCTTCAATAATGTAAACCATTAAATTCAATCAGATTCGAGAATCAATCTATTTTTTTATGAATCCCATTTTTTGTTTTGTAAATTTTTTTCTTCCTTCCGTTTTCGTTATCAGCATTCCAACCGAATACAATCTAAATGGGCAAATTAAATTGAAATTAATTAAGGCCTATTATTGAATAGAAATGTCATTATTTGATTCATCTAAGTTCATGCAATTCATTATTTTATTTATTAATATAATATTTTCTTTTGGTCAATTGTTGAATAAAATCAACTGTACTGTAAAGTAGAATCGGTTCTCCGGTTTTTTATTTACTCACACGCCGTAAACATATATCTTATTGAAATTATGATTTGATGAATTAAGAAGATTGGCGGACCAATTTAATATCAAAGTAAATATTCCTTGAATAAAAATACGATATTAATATTAAGTGGACGAAAAGGGGAATCTTAGAAAAAAGATTTTTTTTCTTTTAGATCTCTTTCCTTTTGTTTACAACTCTATAATAAGGAAATGTTTGATTTTTTTCCTATTGCTTTCTCTCGGATATGGGGTCCTGTATATTTCTATTCCTTAAATAAATGATCTTAAACCACACAT